AAATATGGGTACGTATATTTCCAGACAAACCGATTACAGCGAGACCTGCCGAGACACGTATGGGTTCGGGGAAAGGATCCCCCGAATATTGGGTAGCTGTTGTTAAACCGGGTCGAATACTTTATGAAATGGGTGGAGTAACAGAAAATATAGCTAGAAGGGCTATTTCAATAGCAGCATCCAAAATGCCTATACGGACTCAATTCATTATTTCGAGATAAAGGATAAAAAAGTAGAACCAAGAGAAATGAGTCTTGGTAAATTGCAATTTTTTTATTTTAGACAAAGAATATTTCTTTTTTTTCTTCGTCCTTTGCATTGAAAGAACAGATTTCAAAATGATATGATTCAACCTCAAACCCATTTAAATGTAGCAGATAACAGCGGGGCTCGAGAATTGATGTGTATTCGAATCATAGGAACTAGCAATCGTCGATATGCTCATATTGGTGATGTTATTGTTGCTGTGATCAAAGAAGCAGTACCAAATATGCCCCTAGAAAGGTCAGAAGTCGTCAGAGCTGTAATTGTGCGTACCTGTAAAGAACTCAAACGTGACAATGGTATGATAATACGATATGATGACAACGCTGCAGTTGTTATTGACCAAGAAGGAAATCCAAAAGGAACTCGAATTTTTGGCGCGATCGCCCGGGAGTTGAGACAATTAAATTTGACTAAAATAGTCTCATTGGCTCCCGAGGTATTATAAAACAAGATCGTGATATGTTTAGAGTGGGGTATTTGAAAGAAATAGATTAAGAAATAGATTGTATCTCACGTATATACCTTTATTAATTACTCATAAACAAACAAATTAAGTAAAAAAAAAGAAAAACATGTTGATTATATCAAATTTGGAGTCACTAACAATTTTAGTTAATCATGGTTAGGGACACTGTTGCTGAGATAATAACCTCTATACGAAATGCTGATATGGATAAAAAAAGAGTGGTTCGAATAACATCTACTAATATTAACGAAAATATCGTTAAAATACTTTTACGAGAAGGTTTTATCGAAAATGCGAGAAAACATCGAGAAAACAACAAATATTTTTTGGTTTTAACGCTGCGACATAGAAGGAACAGGAAAGGGCCCTATAGAAATATTTTAAATTTAAAACGGATCAGTCGACCCGGTCTACGAATTTATTCTAACTCTCAACGAATTCCTCGAATTTTAGGTGGGATGGGGATTGTAATTCTTTCTACTTCTCGAGGAATAATGACAGACCGAGAGGCTCGACTAGAAGGAATCGGTGGAGAAATTTTGTGTTATATATGGTAATTTTTTTAATATACAAATTAGATTCGAAACTTACTATTTGTAAAAAAAAAAAAAAGAAAAGGAACGAGTTGTCTAATATTGTTCCTCCTCCATTAGTTGATACTTCAAGGGGGCTTTACCTGGAATGAAAGAACAAAAATGGATTCATGAAGGTTTAATTACCGAATCGCTTCCCAACGGCATGTTCCGGGTTCGTTTAGATAATGAAGATCTGATTCTAGGTTATGTTTCAGGAAAGATCCGACGCAGTTTTATCCGGATACTACCAGGAGATAGAGTCAAAATTGAAGTAAGTCGTTATGATTCAACCAGAGGACGCATAATTTATCGACTCCGCAACAAGGATTCAAAGGATTAAGTGATTTTTTAACTTGAACATTCCTTTCGCGAGAATATGATTCAAGATGCAAAATCTAAAGAAACTTATTTTCTTCCAACCAAGAAGTAGATTCAAATTTAAGATAAGGAATGACAAATATGAAAATAAGAGCTTCTGTTCGTAAAATTTGTGAAAAATGTCGACTAATCCGCAGGCGAGGGCGAATTATAGTAATTTGTTCCAACCCGAGACATAAACAAAGACAGGGATAATCAGACTCGCTAAAGTAAGTGATACATAAATAAGGAATCTTTTTTAACATGAAATGGATATATCCATATATCTCTGACTCATATTTATGAGATGATAAAATATGGCAAAAGCTATACCGAGAGTTGGTTCACGTAAGAACGGACGTATTAGTTCACGTAAGAGTGCGCGTAGAATACCAAAGGGAGTTATTCATGTTCAAGCAAGTTTTCATAATACCATTGTCACTGTTACAGATGTACGGGGCCGAGTGGTTTCTTGGTCCTCCGCCGGTACTTGTGGATTCAGAGGTACGAGAAGAGGGACACCATTTGCTGCTCAAACCGCAGCAGCAAATGCTATTCGTACAGTAGTAGATCAAGGTATGCAACGAGCAGAAGTCATGATAAAAGGTCCCGGCCTCGGGAGAGACGCAGCGCTTCGAGCTATTCGTAGAAGTGGTATAGTATTAACTTTCGTACGAGATGTAACTCCTATGCCACATAATGGCTGTAGACCTCCCAAAAAAAGACGTGTGTAGAAATGTCTATTGAAGAACTTTCAAGAAAAACAAGAGAAATAAATGATTCAATGATCTAATCAAATATTATTACTAGTACTATGGTTCGAGAGAAAATAAGA